TTGTTTATGAGTTGTTTTGTATTATGTGACAACTAGGTAATTTAAGTTGTCATTAGTGAAAAAAAAATTTTTTGATTTTTGCACACATACAGAATTTAGTGTTATATTTTGGCAACTTATAGAAAGAAAATAATCGAGGGTTTCAAGTCTTACTTAATTTTGTTTTTGGGGTTTGGCAAATTTTAAGATAAGGCCACCACCTGGGGTGGTGGGGGGTAAGGGGGGTTTGCAATAAAAAAGATAATATTATACAGTGCGTGCGTCGTTAAATTGAAATTTAGTATTAATTATTTATATGTCCGACAAGCATTAACTTATAGCCACCTGTGGAGATGTGTGGAGCAGATAATACATACAAGTCCAGCTAGACTAGGGTTGGATCCTTCATGCCTTGACGGCTATGCTGAGTCACAGCATCCCCAAAAATAAAAAATACCAAATGTATGACACCACAGTTATGTTAGGCATGGGCTGATTAGACATTAATCCATCGAGATGTCTTATTTAAGGGGAACGTATGGACGATAAAGCATTCAATGGCCCTGAAGTAAGAACCAGATGTCTGATAAAGTGCATTGTTAGCTACCCCCAAGTTAAATGGGCCCGGAGCGAGAAGAGAGGTACTAGTGGGCGGGTTGCTGGTTTCACGGAGGATGGTAGATGAACAGACCAACATTGGTAGTGGATAGTCATATGGAAGAGAAATGATTTGACTAAGATGGTGTATGCCTGATAACGCAGATATGTCATTCGAACATTAACATAATGTATTACATGAATACTCGTATGGACTATAATTTATGTACAGTAATAACTGAATGTATTATGTAATGTTAATGATTTATTGTACTTGCTTATATGCAAGTGGTAAATAGTTTAATGTACTATATACATTAATGTATTATGTACTATAAATATATTTCTGTACTTGCTTAATTATTAATGTGGTATATAAATAAATGCACGAAGTACATAGGTCAAGGAATAGTTTAATGAGAATATCAGCTTTGGGTGTTGATGGTGGGAAAGGTTTCTCTTCCTTGATGTCTAGGGGTTTTTTGGGTTCCATTTCTGGTTTACAAGACCAGGGTAATTGTTTATACTACCTAGACTATTTTAGAGTTTTATGATTGTGTTTTCTACTAAACCTGCTAATGGTATTAGGATTAGGATGATTGAGAAGTATAGAATTGAGGCTACTTGGCCGATGATGATGAATGGGTGTTCAACTGGTTGGCCTCCGATTCATGTTAGGGTAATTAGGTCTGCTACTAGTATTCAAAATAATAGTTGGCTGATTGGTCGGAAGGTTAGGCTTCGTTGGGTTGATGTGTGGAGTATGGGTATAATAGCTAGGATTAGAATTGATAGGATTAGGGCTAATACTCCACCTAGTTTGTTTGGGATGGAGCGTAGGATAGCGTAGGCGAATAGGAAGTATCATTCTGGTTTAATGTGGGGTGGTGTATTTAGGGGGTTTGCTGGGGTGTAGTTGTCTGGGTCTCCTAATAGGTCTGGATAAAATAGAACTAGGGATATAAGAATAATTGTTAGTATTAGGGCTCCTAGGGTGTCTTTGATTGTGAAGTATGGGTGAAATGGGATTTTATCGGCATTGGAGTCTAGGCCTGATGGATTATTTGATCCTGTTTCATGAAGGAATAAAAGGTGAACTATCACTAGGGCTGTGATGATGAATGGTAGGATGAAGTGGAAGGCGAAAAATCGGGTGAGTGTGGCTTTATCTACTGAGAAACCCCCTCAAATTCATTCGACTAGGGTTGTTCCTACGTATGGGATAGCTGATAATAGATTTGTAATGACCGTAGCTCCTCAAAATGATATTTGTCCTCATGGGAGAACATATCCTATAAATGCGGTTGCTATTACTGTGAATAATAAGATAATACCAATGTTTCATGTTTCTTTGAAATGGTAAGACCCATAGTAGATGCCTCGTCCTACGTGTAGGAATAGGCAGATAAAGAATATGGATGCACCGTTGGCGTGTAAATATCGGATAATTCAGCCGTAGTTTACGTCTCGGCAGATGTGGGTTACTGATGAAAAGGCTGTAAGGGTGTCGGATGTGTAGTGTATTGCTAGGAATAATCCGGTAATGATTTGTAATCCTAGACATACTCCTAGTAGGGATCCGAAGTTTCATCATGTTGAGATACTAGATGGTGTTGGTAAGTCGATGAGTGAGTGATTAATAATTTTGATTAGGGGGTGTGATTTGCGTAGGTTTGTCATTAGGGTTTCTGTAGTTGAATTACAACGATGATTTTTCATGTCATTGGTCTTAGTTAAATGCTATGTAGGAACTATGTCCAACTATGTTTTCATTATGAGTGTAGCTCTTGTTACTTGTTTTATTGGTTTGTCAATTAAACCTTCTCCTGTATATGGTGGATTATGTTTAATTGTTGGTGGTTGTGTTGGTTGTGGGATTGTATTGAGTTTTGGTGGTCAGTTTTTAGGTTTAATGGTGTTTTTGATTTATTTGGGTGGTATGTTGGTTGTATTTGGTTATACTGCGGCTATGGCTTCTGAGGAATATCCGGAGTCTTGGGGGTCTAACTGATTGGTTCTTGGGTTATTAGTGGTTGGTATTATTATAGAGTTGTTGTTAGTGTTTTGATTAGGTAATGATGGTGGTGTGGAGTTGGTTGTTGAGTTTAATAATATAGAGGATTGGGTTGCTTTTGAAGGGGAGGAGATTGGGTTGATTAGTGAGGATGGGATAGGTGCGGCGGCTATGTATAGTTGTGCTGGGTGAATAGTAGTAGTTGCTGGATGAACTTTGTTTGTTAGTATTTTTATTATTATTGAAATTACTCGAGGTAATAGGTTAGGGTTAGTAGTGAGATAATAGTAATATTTATTAGGAATGATAGTGAGTAGAGTTTGATAAGTCCTTTTTGGTTTGATGTGATGATGGAAGCAGTTATTTGTGTATTAGCAATTATTTTTGGGATAGCTTTTTCTAGTCAAATTAGGTCTATTAGGTTTGATGCTATGTTTTGGCTTATGGTTAGGCTTTTGATTGGTAATAAGCGGTGAATAATTGATGGGAAGAATCCTAGGAGTGTGGTGAATTTGTGTGTGGTTGTAGGTGATTTGTGTGTAAGTGTTGAGGTTAGGTTATTTAGGTCTATGGCAATTGTAAATCCTAAGATAGAAATTGTAATGGCTATCAGTTTTAGTGGTAGTGGTATTGTTATTGTAGGGATATTGGTTGGTGGGAGATTTGAGGTGATTATAAAACCTGCTAGAATGCTGCCTAGGGCTAGGCGGCTAATAGGGTTGATAAGTTGAGGGTTATTTTCATTAATTGTAATTGTTGGGGTGAAGTGTGGTTTAGATATTACAACGAAGAAGATGATTCGTGTGCTGTATACAGCGGTTATTGAGGTGGCGATTAGTGTAATTAGTAGGGCTCAGGCGTTGGTATTAGACGTGTTAAGGGTTTCGATGATTAAATCTTTTGAGTAGAAACCTGTTAAGAATGGTATTCCTGTTAGCGCGAGGCTTCCGATGGTTAAGCAGGATGAAGTGAATGGTATGGTTTTGAATAGTCCACCTATTTTTCGGATGTCTTGTTCGTTATTTAGGTTGTGAATGATTGACCCGGAGCATATGAATAGTATGGCTTTGAAGAAGGCGTGAGTACAGATGTGGAGGAATGCTAGGTGTGGTTGATTAATTCCTAGGGTAACGAATATTAACCCAAGTTGGCTTGAGGTAGAGAATGCTACGATTTTTTTGATATCATTTTGTGTAAGAGCGCATATTGCGGTAAAAAGTGTGGTTATTGCGCCTAGGCATAGTGTTAAGGTTAGAATGGTTTGGTTGTTCTGTGTTAGTGGGTAGAATCGGGTTATTAGAAACACTCCGGCTACAACTATTGTACTTGAGTGTAATAGAGCTGATACTGGTGTTGGCCCTTCTATAGCTGAGGGGAGTCAGGGGTGGAGTCCAAATTGGGCTGATTTGCCTGCTGCGGCTAGTAGAAGGCCCAATAAAGGTAGAATATCGGTGTTTGTGGTGAGAATAAAGATTTGTTGTAGTTCCCATGAGTTTGTGTGGATAGTGAATCAGGCTATGGATAGGATTAGGCCGATATCTCCGATGCGGTTGTATAGGATGGCTTGTAGAGCTGCGGTGTTGGCATCTGTTCGTCCGAATCATCAGCCGATTAGTAAAAATGATATGATTCCTACTCCTTCCCATCCAATGAATAGTTGAAATAGGTTGTTAGCTGATACTAGGATAATTATGGTTATTAAGAATATTAGTAAGTATTTTATGAATCGGTTTAGGTTTGGGTCGGAGTGTATGTATCATGAAGAAAACTCTGTGATTGATCATGTGACAAATAATGCTACTGGAATGAACAGATATGAGAAGTAATCGAATTTAAAGCTTATAGCTAATTTAATTGAGTTGATTGTTATTCAATGTCAGTTTGATGTAATGAGTTCGTTATTGTTACTAAGGAATGTGAGTAGGGGGAGTAGACTAAAGAGAAATGATAATTTAATTGAGTTAACCACATGTTTAGGGTAGCTGTTTGAGTTATATTTGTTAGTTAGTGATAGAAGTAATGGGGTTGTTAGGGTTGTTAGGATTAGTAAATTTATTGATACGTTGATATTAATTACTTTTATTTGGAGTTGCACCAATTTTTTGATTCCTAAGACCAATGGATTACTACTATCCTGTAAAAGTAGGAAAGCCGTGAGGGTAATCACGGTAGCATGAGTTAGCAGTTCTTGCTTACTTTCCTGGTAAATAAGAAAATGTGTTTTCTATTTTTAGATTCACAGTCTAATGTTTTGTGTAAACTATATTTACGTTTACATTAAGGTAGTCCGAGGATAAGTTTAGGGTTAATGGAAATTAAGATAATTGGGATGATGTGAAGGGATATAATAGTTGATTCACGGGTTTGTGTTGGTGGTAAAAATTTAGTATGATTGGTTAATTTACCTCGTTGGGAGGTAATAAGTATGTAAAATGTGTAGGCGGCTGTTATGATTATATTTGTTCCTATTATTAGGATTGATAAGTTTGACCATGAAAATGAGGATGTAATGATTAGGAGTTCTCCAATAAGGTTAATTGATGGGGGTAGCGCTAGGTTGGCTAGACTTCCTAGTATTCATCACACACCTATTAGTGGAAAAATTGTTTGTAGTCCTTGGGCCAGTATTATAGTGCGGCTGTGGGTTCGTTCATAATTAGAGTTAGCTAAACAGAATAGTAGGGAAGATGTTAGTCCGTGAGCAATTATTAGAGCTGTAGCTCCTATAAAGCTTCATGGTGTTTGGATTATAACTGCTACAATTACTAAGGCTATATGGCTTACTGATGAATAAGCAATTAATGATTTGAGGTCGGTTTGTCGTATACAGATGGAGCTGGTTATTACTATGCCTCATAGTGATAGTATAATGAAGGGGTAGGCTATGGTTTTGTTTACTATATCTAGTAGAATTGAGATTCGTATTATTCCGTAACCTCCTAGTTTTAGAAGTACAGCTGCTAGAACCATTGATCCCGCAATTGGTGCTTCTACGTGGGCTTTTGGGAGCCACAGGTGTACTCCATATAAGGGTATTTTTACTAGGAAGGCTAATATGAAAGCTAATCATAGAATGTGGTTGGATCATGACTGGCTTAGTGCGGGTTGTTTTAAGGATAGAAGTACTAGGTTAAGAGTTCCAAAGGTATTATTAAAGTTGATTAGGGAAATTAGTAGTGGGATTGACCCAATTAATGTATAGAATAGGAAGTATAATCCGGCGTTTAAACGTTCTGTTTGGTTCCCTCATCGCGTAATAATAATTAGTGTGGGGATTAGGGTTGCTTCGAATAGAATATAAAATAGTATTAATTCTGTTGCGGTAAATGTTATGATTAGAAATACTTGAAGAAGTGTTAGGAGGCTGATGTATATTTTTTTATAGTTTTCTTGTTCTTTTGATAGGTGGTTTTGGCTGGCTAGGAGTGTTAGTGGCAGGAGTCATGTTGTTAGGATTACTAGTGGTGTGGATAGTGGGTCTGAGAAGAATGTTGTTGAGAAATTATAACTATTTGTGGAGTCTTGGTGTAGTAGGGATAGTGAGATGAGGCTAATTATTAGGCTGTAACATGTGGTGTTTGTTCACACTATTTTGTTGTTTGTGAATCAGGTTAGTGGTAAGAGTATAATGGATGGTAGGATAATTTTTAGCATTGTAGAAGGTTAAGGTTTTGTACGTAGTCTGTACCATATGTATTTGATACTATTACTAGTAGTGCCAGACCTACAGCGGCCTCGCAAGCTGCGAAGACTAGAATAATGATTGGGATAATAAATGATAGTATTGAGTTGGTATTTAGTGTGATTAGGGATGTTATGGTAAATAGAGATAAAATTATTCCTTCTAAGCATAACAGTGTTGATATTAGGTGGGATCGGAATATTAAGGCTCCGAGTAGTGATAGAATAAATGTTAGGAGTAAGTTAAAGAATACAGGGGTCATTTGGTATTCATGGCTATATCCATGATTTAATGAGTCGAAATCATTTGTTTTGTTTAAACTAATTACCAATATTATTCTGTTCATTCTAGGCCTTTGTTAAATCATTCGTATATTAGTCCTAGGGCTAGGATGATTAGTAATCCTAGGGTTGTTAGTACTACTCCTGTGAGGTTTCCGTATTGGATTGCTCATGGAATGGGGAGGAGAAGTGCAATTTCTAGGTCAAATAGGAGAAATGTGATAGCGATGAGAAAAAATTTTATGGAGAAGGGAAGGCGGGCAGATCCTATTGGGTCAAACCCGCATTCATATGGGCTAGCTTTGTCTGAGTATAGGTTTAGTTGTGGAAGTCAGAAGGCTACAGAAACTAGGACTATGGAAAGGCTGATGTTGGTTATTATGGTGATTAGTAAGTTTATTATTCTTTTCAGAAGTTTGTTCTGATCTGTTTGATTGGAAGTCAAAAGTACTTGTTATACTAAAAGAATAGGACCCTCATCAGTAGATTGATACATATAGGAAAAGTCAGATTACGTCTACGAAGTGTCAGTATCAGGCTGCAGCCTCAAAGCCGAAATGGTGCTTTGAGGTAAAGTGAAAGTTTAGTTGTCGTAGGAGGCAGGTAAGTAGGAATGTAGAGCCAATGATTACATGTAGACCGTGAAATCCTGTTGCTACAAAGAATGTAGAACCGTAGATTCCATCAGAGATTGTAAATGGTGCTTCTAGATATTCTGATGCTTGAAGTAGGGTGAAGTAGAGGCCTAGAATGATGGTGATTAATAATGCTTGGATTATGTGATTTCGTTTTCCTTCTATTAGGCTATGATGAGCCCAGGTGATAGAGACACCTGATGCTAAAAGTACTGCTGTATTAAGTAGTGGTACTTCGATTGGATTGAGTGGGTTAATTCCTGTTGGTGGCCAGCATCCCCCTAATTCTGGTGTTGGGGCAAGGCTTGAGTGGTAAAATGCTCAGAAGAACCCTGAAAAGAAGAATACTTCTGATACGATAAATAGGATCATGCCGTATCGTAGCCCCTTTTGTACTGGTGGGGTATGGTGACCTTGGAATGTTCCTTCACGCACTACATCTCGTCATCACTGGTATATAGTTAGGATATTACCTGCTGTGGCGATTGTTAGGAGAATAAAGGAGTTAAAGTGGAATCACATGATAAGGCCTGAAGTTAGGAGGAAGGCTGATAGTGCTCCTGTAAGAGGCCATGGGCTTGGGTTTACTATGTGAAAGGCGTGAGTTTGGTGGGTCATTATTATGTGTTGTCTTGTAGGTATAGGCTAACTAGTAAGGTAAATACGTAGGCTTGGATTATAGCTACAGCGAGTTCTAGGATAGTAAGTATTGTAAGAATTAGGAAGGTAATGCTGGCTGTTGATGGGCTAATTGTGGTTAATACTAGCGTAGCGCCTCCAATTAGATGAATTAGCAGGTGTCCTGCTGTGATGTTAGCTGTTAGACGTACGGCTAGTGCCATAGGTTGAATGAATAGGCTAATTGTTTCAATGATAACTAATATTGGGATCAGGATAATGGGGGTACCTTGGGGTAGGAAGTGGGCTAGTGATGCTTTTGTTTTATGACGGAAGCCTAGGATTACAGCTCCGGCCCATATTGGGATTGCTATGCCTAAGTTTATTGAGAGTTGTGTGGTTGGGGTGAATGTATGGGGAAGCAGTCCTAGGAGGTTTGTGGATCCGATGAAGATGATGAGTGAGGTGAGTATTAGGGATCATGTGCGGCCTTTTGGTGAGTGCGTAAATATTATTTGTTTGGTAATTAGCTTAATTAATCATTGTTGGGCTGTTGTCACTCGGTTGTTGATTAATTTGTTTGTTGTTTTAAAAAATAGGGTTGGGAGTATAATGATTGGGATTACAATGGGGAGGCCTATTAGTGTAGGGGTAGCGAAAGAGGCAAATAGATTTTCGTTCATTTTTTGTCTCATGGGTTGTGTGTTTTGTTTAATTTTGTTTGTTTTAGTGAGGGTGCAGGGGTTAGGCTAAATAATGATAGTTTTAGTTGTAAAATAATAAAAAGGGTTACTAAGGATGCTATGATTACGGTTGATCATGTGGATGTATCAAGTTGTGGCATTTCATTATGGGGATTTAGATTCCCTATTTCTAGCTTAAAAGGCTAGCGCTAAAAGCTTCATAATGCTTAGACCATTGTTGAGGATCAATTTTCAAAGTGCTTTAGTGGCACTATTTCTAGTACAATTGGTATGAAACTGTGATTTGAACCACAGATTTCTGAACACTGTCCATAGAACAATCCTGGGCGAGTTGATGTGATTGTAGCTTGATTTAGTCGTCCAGGGATAGCATCTGTTTTTAAACCTAGGGATGGTACAGCTCATGAGTGGAGCACATCTTCTGAAGAAATTAATATTCGAATTGGTAGCTCTACTGGTAGTACTACGCGGTTGTCGACTTCAAGGAGTCGGAGTTCTCCAGGTTTTAGTTCGGATGTTGGGATCATGTATGAGTCGAAGTTTAGGTCTTCATAGTCTGTATATTCATAGCTTCAGTATCATTGGTGACCCATAGCTTTGACAGTAAGGGCGGGGTTGTTAATTTCATCTATTATGTAAAGGATTCGAAGAGATGGTAGGGCAATTAGAATTAGGATGACGGCCGGTAGAATGGTTCAGATTGTTTCTACTTCTTGGGCATCTATTGTGTTGGTGTGTGTTAGGCGTGTAGTAAGTATGGCTGTAATTACGTATAGTACTATTGAGCTAATTAGGAATACAATTATAAGCGTATGGTCGTGGAAATTTATTAATTCTTCTATAATTGGGGATGTAGCATCCTGCAGGCCGTATTGCAGCGGGTAAGCCATTAAGATATACAGTGTTGGACTGTAATTTAACTTTGACAAAGTTATGTAATTATTTTACTAATATCTCATAAAGAAAGACATAGAGGTTATGGTGTTGGCTTGAAACCAATTTTAGGGGGTTCGATTCCTTCCTTTCTTAATTAACTTTTACATATGTTGGCTCTTCGAATGTGTGGTAAGGTGGGGGACAGCCGTGAAGTCATTCTAGGTTAGTTGAAGCAAGTTCTACTGCTTCAACTTCTCGTTTTGATGCGAATGCTTCTCAAACCATAAATACTATAATTATTACTGCGGTTAGGGAGATGAATGAGCCCATGGATGAAATTACATTTCATGTTGTGTAGGCATCTGGGTAATCGGAGTATCGTCGTGGCATTCCTGATAAGCCTAAAAAATGTTGTGGGAAGAATGTTATGTTAACTCCTACGAATATTACTGCGAAATGGATTTTTGCTCATGTTTCACTTAGTGAGAATCCTGTGAATAATGGGAATCAGTGGATGAATCCAGCCATAATTGCGAATACTGCTCCTATGGATAATACGTAGTGGAAATGTGCTACTACATAGTAGGTGTCATGGAGTACAATATCCAGTGATGAGTTTGATAATACAATTCCTGTTAACCCCCCGATTGTAAATAAGAAGATAAACCCTAGGGCTCAGAGTATAGCTGGTGATCATTTAATATTACCTCCGTGAAGGGTAGCTAATCAACTAAAGACCTTTACTCCTGTTGGGATTGCAATGATTATTGTTGCTGAAGTGAAATAGGCTCGGGTATCCACGTCGAGTCCTACTGTAAATATATGATGGGCTCATACAATAAAGCCTAGGAATCCGATTGATATTATGGCTCAAACTATTCCTATATACCCAAATGGTTCTTTTTTCCCAGAATAATATGTCACTACATGTGAGATGATGCCAAACCCAGGGAGAATTAAGATATATACTTCCGGGTGCCCGAAGAATCAGAATAGGTGTTGATATAGAATTGGGTCCCCTCCTCCGGCGGGGTCAAAGAATGTGGTGTTTAGGTTGCGGTCTGTTAGTAGTATGGTAATACCCGCAGCGAGAACTGGTAGTGATAGTAGGAGAAGGACTGCCGTGATTAGGACGGATCATACAAATAGGGGTGTTTGGTATTGAGTGACAGCCGGGGGTTTTATATTGATAATTGTTGTGATAAAATTAATTGCCCCAAGGATTGATGAGACACCTGCTAGGTGTAGGGAGAAAATTGTAAGGTCTACGGAGGCTCCAGCATGGGCTAAATTTCCGGCTAGAGGTGGATATACTGTTCATCCTGTACCTGCCCCAGCTTCTACTATTGATGATGCTAGCAGGAGTAAGAATGACGGGGGAAGGAGTCAGAAGCTTATGTTGTTTATACGAGGGAAGGCTATATCTGGTGCTCCAATTATGAGTGGGACGAGTCAGTTTCCAAATCCTCCAATTATAATTGGCATAACTATGAAGAAGATTATGATAAATGCGTGAGCTGTTACCACAACATTGTAAATTTGATCATCTCCTAGTAGAGCTCCTGGTTGTCCAAGTTCTGCTCGGATTAAGATACTTAAAGCGGTTCCTACTATCCCAGCTCAAGCCCCAAACATAAGATAAAGTGTTCCGATATCCTTATGGTTGGTTGAGAATAGTCAACGGGTAATGAACATAGGTAAGATGGCTGAGTAAGCATTAGACTGTAAATCTAAAGACAGGGAAAGTACCCTTCTTACCAGGGCCTCGAGGTGTTTAACATGTTGAATTGCAAATTCGAAGAAGCAGCTACAGCTGCCGGGGCTTCTCCCGCCTTTTTTTTTGTTAGGCGGGAGAAGTAGATTGAAGCCTGTTGTTTTGGGTGTTTAGCTGTTAACTAAGTTTTTGTGGGTTAGAGTCCCATCAATCTAGGAGGATTTAGCTTAATTAAAGCGATTGATTTGCGTTCAGAAGATGCGAGGTTTATACTTGTAGTCCTTAGGTCAGAAGCTAAACGTTGTGTTTTCTTAAGGCTTTGAAGGCCTTTGGACTGGTAATATCCTAAGCTTCTAGTATAGCGAGCTTACTAGTGGAGATAGTGGTAGTGCTAGGGAGGAGATAATGATTAGTGGCGATAGAAGTGGGTGTTTTTTATTGTTTTGATGGTGTGTGTTGGTTTTTATGTTGTTTGATGTTGGGAAGGCTGTTATTGATGATGCATAGATAAGACGAGTGTAGAAGTATAGATTTAGTAGGGCTATTATTGTTATTGACAGGGCTATGAAGATGCAGTTGTTTTTTGTTAGTTCAATGATAATTATTCATTTGGGTAGAAAACCTGTGAGGGGTGGTAAGCCTCCTAGTGATATTAGGATAATTAGGGTGGTTGAGATTAGTAGGGGGGATTTGTTTCATATTTTTGTGAATGAGGAGATGGATGTGGAGGTGCAGATATATACTGTGATAAATATTGATGTGGTTAGGAATATGTAAATTACTAGGTTTAGTAGTATTATTGTTGGGTTGTATATGGTTACGGCTACTATTCAGCCTATGTGGGCGATTGAGGAGTAGGCTAGGATTTTTCGTAGTTGTGTTTGGTTTAGTCCTCCTCAGCCACCAATAAAAACTGATATTAGAGCTGATAGTGGTACTATGGTAGTATTTAGATAATATGAGATATGGAATATGATGGCTAGTGGAGCGATTTTTTGTCATGTGAGTAGTAGAAGTCCGCTTAGGATTGGGACTCCTTGAGTAACTTCTGGTACTCAGAAGTGGAATGGGGCTAGGCCAAGTTTTATTATTAGGGCAATTAGTACTAGTGAGTAGATGTAAAATTGTGTATTATGGTGGAATTGTCAAATTCCTAGGTCGTGATAATTTAGGATAATAGCTAGAAGTAGAATTATAGAAGCAGTTGCTTGGATTAAGAAGTATTTTGTAGCTGCTTCTGTGGAACGGGGGTTAGAGTTGAATATTAGGACAGGGATAATGGCTAGCATGCTTATTTCTAAGCCAGCTCATATTAGGATTAGGTGGTTACTGAGAATGGTAATGATAGACCCGACGAAGATTGTTAGTAAGATGATGGTTAGCGCCAGGATGTTAATTAGTACGGGAAGGATTAGACCAACATTTTCGGGGTATGGGCCCGATAGCTTTGATTTAGCTGACCTTACTTGATTGGTAGAATTTGGTGTAATGGTAGCACGAAGGTTTTTGAGACCTTAGGTATAGGTTCGATGCCTGAAGTTCTAGAAACAAGAGGGCTTGACCTCTATTATTCACTCTATCAAAGTAACTCTGTTATCGGACATGTTTCTATGTGTATGGTGGGATGCTTGCTATAGTTATTGGTATTGAGATGTGTCATATGCAAAATGCTAGGGTTAATGGTAGAAAGTTTTTTCATAATAAGTGTATTAGTTGGTCGTATCGGAACCGTGGGTATGATGCTCGGATTCATAGGAATATGGTTGTTAAAATTAATGTTTTAAGTATGAAGTTAAGTGTAAATAGTTCTGGGTTGTGTGGGTTGTATACGGTACCAAGAAAAATGATTGTTGATAGGGCATTTATTATGATGATGTTGGTGTATTCGGCTATGAAGAATAACGCGAATGGACCTGCAGCGTATTCTACATTGAAGCCTGATACTAGTTCGGATTCTCCTTCTGTTAGGTCAAATGGGGCCCGATTTGTTTCTGCTAGTGTAGAGATAAACCATATGAAGGCTAGTGGTCATGTTGGTAGTAGAAACCAGGTCAGTTCTTGTGATGAAATTACTGATAGTAGTGAGAAGGATCCTGATAGTAGGAGGATGGATAGGAGAATAATGGCTAGTGTTACTTCGTATGAAATTGTTTGGGCTACTGCTCGTAGGGCTCCAATTAGTGCGTATTTGGAGTTTGAGGCTCAACCTGATCATAGGATTGAGTATACGGATAGGCTTGAGGTTGCTAGGATGAATAGGGTTCCTAGGTTTAGGTTGAGTAGGGGGTAGGGCATTGGTAGTGGGATTCATAAGGATAGGGCTAGTGTGAGGGCCAGGGTCGGGGCAATGATGAAAAGGGTTAGTGATGCGGTTAAAGGTTTTAGTGGTTCTTTGGTGAATAGTTTTATAGCGTCGGCGAAGGGTTGGAGTACACCATATGGGCCAACTACGTTTGGACCTTTTCGTAGTTGTATGTATCCTAGGGTTTTTCGTTCTACTAGGGTTAAGAAGGCTATAGCTACTAGGATAGGTAGCAATAAGGCTAATATGTTAATTAGGTGCACTATTAGGGAGAGGAGTTGAACCTCTGGTTATAAGGTTTTAAATTTTATGCAATTTCCAAGCTCTGCCACCCTAATAACCCTTATCTTGGGTAGTGGTGTTACATATTTTGTATATTTAGATAGTTTCATATGTTATGTTTAAGGTGCTATTGAATAGTTGACCTTACTTCTCTGGTCCTTTCGTACTAGGAGAAGTTGTTAATAGATAGAAACCGACCTGGATTACTCCGGTCTGAACTCAGATCACGTAGGACTTTAATCGTTGAACAAACGAACCGTTAATAGCTGTTGCACCATTTGGATGTCCTGATCCAACATCGAGGTCGTAAACCCTATTGTCGATAGGAACTCTTGAATAGGATTGCGCTGTTATCCCTAGGGTAACTTGGTCCGTTGATCAATCTTATGATTGGATCAATTGTTGACTACTTAGGTATCTCTAGGCTGGTAGGCCTAAAGTTAAGTCATTTGGAGGTTTTTTTGTACTCCGAGGTCACCCCAACCGAAATCTTTCTCTTATCTATTTGTATTGTTAGTCCATTAGGTTTATAGTATTTATTAGTAAGAGAGTTGATTAAAGCTCCATAGGGTCTTCTCGTCTTATTTGTTAATACCCGCCTCTTCACGGGTAGGTCAATTTCACTGATAGGAAGTAAGAGACAGTTAAACCCTCGTCTTGCCTTTCATGCAAGTCCCTAATTAAGGAACAAGTGATTATGCTACCTTTGCACGGTCAGGATACCGCGGCCGTTTAACGTGTGTCACTGGGCAGGCAGTGCCTCTAATACTAGTAATGCTAGAGGTGATGTTTTTGGTAAACAGGCGGGGTTTTTGTTTGCCGAGTTCCTTTTACTTCTTTTAATCTTTCCTTAGTGCACTCCTGTGTTGGGTTAACAATTGGTTGGTCTAGGGGATTTATATTTGGTTTGTGTCTAGGGTTTTGTTAATTAACAGTGGGTATTCGGTTTGTTATAGGCTTGTGCATGGGAGAATTTTTTCTTGTTACTCATACTAACATTATCTCATCTATAGTCTTATAGATTGACCCAGTATTATGTTTAGGAATTCATTGTGATTTTGGGGATTGAGGTTATATTGGGGTTGAGCTTGAACGCTTTCTTAATTGGTGGCTGCTTTTAAGCCAACTATGGGGTTTAGTTTAGTTTATTCTCTAAATAAGGTTGAATCCTTTATCTAAAGAGCTGTCCCTCTTTAGATTACCCTTTAAGTTTACGTTTGGATTTTGTGTTCTTATGGTATAACTTAAGGAAGAACTAAGATTCGTTTTCTGGGTAACCAGCTATCACCAAGCTCGTTAGGCTTTTCACCTCTACCTAAAAATCATCCCACTATTTTGCCACATAGACGGGTTCATTCATAAAATTGTTCTTAGGTAGCTCGTTTGGTTTCGGGGTCTATAGCTAAAATTCTTTTTGCTATAGGTTTTCTAGTTAATTCATTATGCAAAAGGTACAAGGGTTAATCTTTGCTTTGTTATACTTTGAATTATTCTTTCATCTTTCCCTTGCGGTACTGTCTCTATAGCGCCTTATAATAATTTCTATCTCCTATACTTTTATCTAGGTAGTTGAATGTTTTGATTTATTGTGTAGTGGTAATTTAGTTGAGTGGTGATTGGGCTAGGAATGGTTCAGAGCGTCCTTGGTGATGGAATCTTCGGGGTGTAGGCCAGATGCTTTATATAAGCTACGCTTTGGTTTTGCCAAGCACACTTTCCAGTATGCTTACCTTGTTACGACTTGTCTCCTCTAATATTTGTTATTGGTTTATAAATTAATAATTTCAATTTTAGTACTTGAGGAGAGTGACGGGCGGTGTGTGCGTACTTCATTGCTGAGTTCAATTAAGCTCTCTATTCTTAATTTACTACTAAATCCTCCTTCACCCTCTAGTTTCATGGAGGGATCCGTAATTTTCTTGTGTAGAAAATGTAGCTCATTGCTTTCCACCTCATTGGCTACACCTTGACCTAACGTATTTACGATTATCATTGAGCTCACTGTTTATCCTTGACAGGGTTTGCTGAAGATGGCGGTATATAGGCTGAATTAGCAAGGGGTGGTAAGGTGTAACGGGGTTTATCGATTATAGAACAAGCTCCTCTAGGCAGATATAAAGTACCGCCAAGTCCTTTGAGTTTTAAGCTGTGGCTAGTAGTTCTCTGGCGAATAATTTTGTTTTTAAATTATTTATGTTTAGGGCTAAGCATAGTGGGGTATCTAATCCCAGTTTGTGTCTTAGCTATCGTGTAGTCAAGATTGTTAGGATTACTTTCGTTATTGTAATTATTTATACCATAGAATTTCTACGTTGTTGGTAATTTTCTATCCTATTTTCTTTATTTTATATACACGCTTTACGCCGGGTGATTATTAGTTTGGGTCAATCGTATGACCGCGGTGGCTGGCACGAGATTTACCAACCCTTATTGGTATGGCTAAGTCAAACTTTCGTTCATTGCTTAATTTTTATCACTGCTGTTTCCCGTGGGGGTGTGGCTTAGCAAGGTGTCTTTAGCTACTTGAGTGTGCTTGATACCATCTCCTTTTGATCACTTGGTGGGTGATTTCATGGGATTCTTCACTGGTGTGAGGAGTCTAGCATGTGTAAGTCTACCTATAACTAATAATAAGGCCAGGACCAAACCTTTGTATGTTTGCGGGGCTATGAAGTCCATCTAAGCATTTTCAGTGCTTTGCTTTATTTTAAGCTACGCTAAC